GTTTGCACAGCCAAAAAATTATTCGGAAGGTCTACAAGAAGATCAAAAAATACGAAACTGTATTAAGAATTATGTACAAAAAAATATGAGAATATCCTCCGGTGTTGGCGTTGAGGGAATTGCACGGATAGAGATTCAAAAAAGAATCGATCTAATTCAAGTCATAATTTATATAGGATTCCCAAAATTCTTAATAGAAAATAGACCGCGGAGAGTCGAAGAATTGCAGATGAATGTACAAAAAGAACTTCATTGTGCGAACCGAAAACTAAACATTGCTATTACACGAATTGCAAATCCTTATGGACACCCTAATATTCTTGCAGAATTTATAGCTGGCCAATTAAAGAATAGAGTTTCTTTTCGCAAAGCAATGAAAAAAGCTATTGAATTAACCGAGCTGGCGAATACAAAAGGAATTCAAGTACAAATTGCGGGACGTATCGACGGAAAAGAAATTGCACGCGTCGAATGGATCAGAGAAGGTAGGGTTCCTCTACAAACCATTGGAGCTAAAATTGATTATTGTTCCTATACAGTTCGAACTATATACGGGGTATTAGGAATCAAAATTTGGATATTTGTAGACGAAGAATAATAAGACTTTACGTGTTTTTACATTATACCCAGTAATGGACAAAAAAAGAAAAACCCTTTTATTCTTTTCTTTTATTCTTTTTATGTTCAAGCAAAACAAAAAAAGAGCAATTCTGCAATTCTAGAGGGTTAAATAAAAATTCGATTGATCATTTTATATAATTGCTATGCTTAGTGTGTGACTCGTTGGTTTTTTTAGGCTAGGATTCAAAAAAACGGACCAGGGCCCAGAGTATGAACTAATAACTATAGCACTAATAACCAACTCATTGCTTCGCATTATCTGGATCCAAAGAACCAGTCAAGATAAAGATATAATATATTGGACATATCGTTGTAGCAACTGAAATCTTTTTTTGCACAAAGATAAAAAAACCAATCGGATTATCAGTTGTGAAGTTCTAAGTCGGAAAGCAAAACAGAAAAAAAGTATGCGGATAAGTGGAAGGATGAGAGAAAGAGAGAACGAAAATATCAATGATATATGATTCCAATATGTAAGGTCGATGAGTCATCTCATAAAACGCAGTGTAATAAAGCATAAATTCAATAATGATTCATGCATAATTAGATGAATCCGCTTATAGAACAAAAAAATCAAGAGCCTCGAGCCAATAAAGACTGAGAAAATTGACTTAAGAAAAAAGGACTCCGCCGGAAAATTCAGACCTAACCATTAATCGAGAAGCAATGGGAACGATATAACCCGTGAATGCAGAAGATTCTATTGAAAATGAATCTTAATCATTCATTGGGTGGGATGGCGGAACAAACCAGGGACCTCCTCTTTTATTCTTTTATTTTGAGAGGTCATGAACTAACCCTATAACTGAAATAGATATGGAAATGACTGAAATAGATATGGAAATGACTGAAATAGATATGGAAAGAGTAAATATTCGCCCGCGAAAGTTTTTTTTTATTAGATGGATACATTTTTGTCGATCCCATATGATAAAAGGAAAAACAAAAAAAAGACATTGACATTATCTAGAAATAGAATACATGTTTAATTAAATAATATCTAAACACGCTAGACAAATTTCGAATAGATTAACGAATTGATTAATTAGATGCAATTTCAAAGAATCCTACGATTCAGCATATTATTCATTAAACACATGTATATCTTGATAAAATCTGTTTTAGTCGTTTCATTCGCGAGGAGCTGGATGAGAAGAAACTCTCATGTCCAGTTCTGTAGTAGAGATGGAATTGAAAAAGAACCATCAACTATAACCCAAAAAGAACAAGATTCCGTAAACAACATAGAGGAAGAATGAAAGGAATATCTTATCGAGGTAATCATATTTGTTTCGGTAGATATGCTCTTCAAGCACTTGAACCCGCTTGGATTACATCTAGACAAATCGAAGCAGGGCGCCGAGCAATGACACGAAATGTACGCCGTGGCGGAAAAATATGGGTACGTATATTTCCAGACAAACCAGTTACAGTAAGACCCACGGAAACCCGTATGGGTTCAGGGAAAGGATCCCCAGAATATTGGGTAGCTGTTGTTAAACCGGGTAGAATACTTTATGAAATGGGTGGAGTAGCCGAAAATATAGCTCGAAAGGCTATTTCAATAGCGGCGTCCAAAATGCCTATAAGAACTCAATTCATTATTTCTGGATAGAAATGTAGAACCAAAGGAAAGAAGTCTTGTGTATAAAAAAAACAATTGCAGGGTTTTCTTTCTTTTTTTTTTTTTTACTTCGTCCTTTGCTTTATTTTACATTAAAAAAACGGATAAAAAAAAAAATGATATGATTCAACCTCAAACCCATTTGAATGTAGCAGACAATAGCGGGGCACGAGAATTGATGTGTATTCGAATAATAGGAGCTAGTAATCGCCGATATGCTCATATTGGTGATGTTATTGTTGCTGTGATAAAAGAAGCAGTACCAAATACGCCTCTAGAAAGATCAGAAGTGATCAGAGCTGTAATTGTACGTACTTGTAAAGAACTCAAACGCGATAACGGTATAATAATACGATATGATGACAATGCTGCAGTTGTCATTGATCAAGAAGGAAATCCAAAAGGAACCCGAGTTTTTGGCGCGATCGCCCGGGAATTGAGACAGTTAAATTTTACTAAAATAGTTTCATTAGCACCTGAGGTATTATAATATGAGACCGTGAGATAGTGATAGTATTTAAATAAAATAGATAAATTAGTGGATTATGTCTCATAGTGGATTATGTCTCACGCATATACTTTTAAGAATTTTCTTTAATAATTTTTATAAAAAAAGAACATGCTGATTATATCAAAATTCGGAAGCAACAATAATTTTAGTTTATCATGGGTAAGGACACTATTGCTGACATAATAACTTCTATACGAAATGCTGACATGGATCGAAAGGGAACGGTTCGAATAGCATCTACTAACATGACCCAAAACGTTGTTAAAATACTTTTACAAGAGGGTTTTCTCGAAAACGTAAGGAAACTTGTAGAAAATAACAAATATTTTTTGGTTTTAACCCTACGACATAGAAGGAATAGGAAAGGACCATATAGAACTCTTTTAAATTTAAAACGAATAAGTCGACCGGGTCTCCGAATCTATTCTAACTATCAACGAATTCCTAGAATTTTAGACGGGATGGGGATTGTAATCCTCTCTACTTCTCGGGGTATAATGACAGACCGAGCAGCTCGGCTAGAAGGAATCGGCGGAGAAATTTTGTGCTATATATGGTAAATTTTCTGCTATCCGAATTGTATCTGTAACTTCCTGTTTGTGAAAAAAACGAATAAAAAAGCCAAGTTATCTAATATCACGCCTTCCTACATTAGTTGATACTTCAAGGAGGGTTTGTCTGGAATAAAAGAAGAAAAATGGATTCATGAAGGTTTAATTACTGAATCACTTCACAATGGTATGTTCGGGGTTCGTTTAAATAATGAAGTCAGATTCTAAGTTCTGTTTCAGGAAGGATCCGACACTCTTTTATACATATACTACCAGGAGATAGAATCAAAATTTAAGTAAGTCGTTATGATTCAAACGGGGGGGGGGCGCAGAATTTCTAGACCCCACAACAAAGATTCGAATGGTTCGGTGGTTTTTCAAGATTCCTTTCATGAGGATCCAATTCACGGTTCAAAAATCTCAAGAAACTTATTTTCTTCCAATCAGTAAAGTAGATTCGAAATTCAGTTAAGGAATAACAATTATGAAAATAAGAGCCTCCGTTCGTAAAATTTGTGAAAAATGCCGACTGATCCGTAGAAGGGGACGCATTATAGTAATTTGTTCCAACCCGAGACATAAACAAAGACAAGGATAATCTTTCGAAAAGGGACTCTCTAAAGGAACCGAGGAACAAATCAAAATAAAAGATCCGTTTTGACATGAAATGGATATATCCATATATCTCTGACTTATATTTCGGAAATGATAAAATATGGCAAAATCTATACCAAGAAGCGGTTCACGTAGGACTGGACGTGTGGGTTCACGTAAAAGTGCACGGCGAATACCAAAGGGCGTTATTCATGTTCAAGCAAGTTTCAACAACACCATTGTGACAGTTACAGATGTACGGGGTCGGGTTATTTCTTGGTCCTCCGCCGGTACTTGTGGATTCAGGGGTACAAGAAGAGGGACACCTTTTGCTGCTCAAACCGCAGCAGGAAATGCTATTCGAGCAGTAACAGATCAAGGTATGCAACGAGCAGAAGTCATGATAAAAGGTCCGGGTCTCGGAAGAGATGCAGCATTACGCGCTATTCGTCGAAGTGGTATCCTTTTAAGTTTCGTAAGGGATGTAACCCCTATGCCACATAATGGCTGCAGACCCCCTAAAAAAAGGCGAGTGTAGAAATAAACATTGAAGAGATTTCAAGAGAAATAAATGACTCAAAAATCTGACAAATAATATTACTATGGTTCGAGAGAAATTAAAAGTATCTACTCGGACACTACAGTGGAAATGTGTTGAATCAAGAGCAGACAGTAAGCGTCTTTATTATGGACGCTTTATTCTGTCTCCACTTATGAAAGGTCAAGCCGACACAATAGGCATTGCGATGCGAAGAGCTTTGCTTGGAGAAATCGAAGGAACATGTATTACACGCGCAAAATCTGAGAAAATCCCGCATGAATATTCTACCATAGTAGGTATTCAAGAATCAGTACATGAAATTTTAATGAATTTGAAAGAAATTGTATTGAGAAGTAATCTATATGGAACTCGTGACGCGCTTATTTGTGTCAAAGGTCCTGGATATGTAACTGCTCAAGACATCCTCTTACCACCTTCTGTGGAAATCGTGGATAATACGCAGCATATAGCTAACCTAACGGAACCAACTGATTTTTGTATTGGATTACAAATTGAAAGGAATCGAGGATATAATATAAAAACACCAAATAACTTTCA